CTCATTAGCCCATACTGCTCCCGAAAGAATACCTATGGTTAAAAAGATGAACCCAAGACTAATAATACGATAACTCCACTGATCTAATTGTTGAATCAGTTGAGCCCTGTAATAATTTCGAGAAGAAAAAAAAGAAGTGTTTAGGAAACCATTGCTTCTTTCATTCATGTATTGGATCTCGACAAAGGAAAATGACTCATTTAATATTTTTTTTTTACTAAAAATCCTTATGGCTTTTCTCAATGTAATGACTAAGAGAGCTACTGATAATAATGATCCACATAAAAGAGCTGCGTAGCCCAATATCATCATACTTACATGCATCATTAACCATTGGGATTGGAGAGCAGGTACTACTATTTCGGATTGATGCATTTTGGTTAAAAGACCTGAAGTAGCAAATCCTTGGGTAAAAAGAGTACTTGGCGCGATTATTGCGCTTAAATAATTTTTATGTTTTTTAAAATACGGAACCATATGAATAATGGAGAAACTCCATGAAAGAAAAATTAATGATTCATATAAATCACTTAAAGGGAAATGGCCCGAATAAATCCAACGAGTGACTAATAATCCTGTTATACAGAAAAAAGTAGCTATCATGCCTTTTTCTGACGAATCATATAGTCCTACGATTTCATCGACCGATAAACTTATCAAAAAAATTGTAATTACAATTGAAACGATCGAAAAGGATATATGAGTTAATATATGTTCTAAAGTGGAAAATATCATAAAAATTTTTTAATTTCATTAAAATGAAAAAGTAGGGTAAACCCATTCTACGGAATGGAAATCAGGAATTTAATTTATTATAGGACTTATTCTATTTGTTTTAGAAGATAACATGCCGCCACTCGGACTCGAACCGAGATGCTTTAGCACTGCTTCCTAAGAGCAGCGTGTCTACCGATTTCACCATAGCGGCGTACTGGAAATAATAATAGTCTATTATTATTTAATCGTCGAGATTGAAGGACTCAATTCCATCTTTTTTTTTTTTCATTTTCATTTAATTCAAAGTGATGATAAAGAACTCGTTTCCTTTCAATATGGAGTGAAGCATTCCCCATAAAAATATTTATTATCATTTTATTTTGGATTCAAATCGAAGGTGTTCATTTTTTATTTAACAGAGACGTTTTCGTAGTTTATGCTCTCCTAAAATGGAGATCTTGTAACTAAATAGTTATGACTTCAATCCAAGGATAAAGGTATAACTCAAAAAAAAAAAGGGTTGTTTTTCCTTTTTGAATTTGAAAGTTCATTTATCTGATTTTAGAAATTGAAGATGCACTTTTTTTATCAATGAATAAAAAAGTCTTTTTATGGATCACAGTACAGTGTGACATTTCAAATTTTTTTATTTAACTATTTGTAGAGCTTTATATTAACCCTTAGGCCTTAGGTTGTTTTTTCGTCCTGTAAAGAATTTTTTTTTTAGGATTTAGAAAACTAATTCGATATTAGCCTGAAATGAACATTTTGTCTAAGAAAAAACTTTTTTTGTAATTATTTATTTGATATGACAGATAAATGTACGATATGACAGATAAATGTACCGATGAGGAAAATAAGAATCCCCACCGGATAAAACATATTCAAAAAAAAAAAGCGAAATCTTGTCTCTTTTTTTTTTCTTAAAAAAAAATATCATTTTCAGATTCAGATTATTTAATCTAGTATTTGACTATTTAATTGTCGCACAAAAAAACTTTTTGAATTCCCGGTAGAAAGAGACTTCGCTAAGGAAAAAGCTTTCAACGCCTCCCAATATACCTTTTTTTTCCAAATGTTTTTACGAATACGTTTTTTTGATATAGAAGTACGTTTTTTTGGAACTGCCATTAAAAAAAGTTATTTATTTCTATAGTTGAATGTGAAAGACATCTATTGGTCAAACAATTCCATTTTTTCTTTTTTTTTTATCTCTGTCTATTTTCGTTTCGTCATGATATATTCATACATGTAACAAAATACACCGAAAAGTTCAAAAAACCCAATCCAATCCTTAACTAACAAATTCAAACTCAAAAGAAAAAGAAAAGAACGAGTACACATTTTTTTTTTTAATTCGAATTAAATGAGTAGTTAATCAAAGGAGACATGATTTTGGAAAAGTCATCTAAGTAATTTCGTAATTTTAAGTCTCTTTCTTCTCCCTGGTATTGAAAGAAAAGTTTGGGATATTCTAGTGTTTTCTACAAAGAAAAATAATGTCTTTTATTCGAATGGAAAATAATCATTTCTACTATGAATTAGTTAATGATTATGAATAAACGAACTAATAAAAAAGAACTAGTTTTTTTGGGGACAGTTTTGGTTTTGGTATGGACATCCTATTATTTATATCAAAATAAAGTAATGTATTAACGACTCTATTTTGGTGTAATTATTTGCTCTATGGATATACATTTTAGTAATACGTAATAATAATTGAATTTTTTTCTGCATTTTCATAAAAATCTTACTTAAGATTAATAAAATGAATTAGTGTGTTAAATAGAAATAGTAACTAGATCATATTCATATCATTTGATCAAGTCTAACTTCTTGATTTGAATATTTGAAATATTGGTTCAAGAAGAAAGATTAAGAATAATTAGGAATAGAAAATTCTATTTACGTTTTCCATATCTTGATTTTTTATTGAACCTATAAAAAGATATAAGAGCCGGTGAATTAGAAAGAATTAATTAAAAAGAAATAAGGTTTTTTATGGAATATACATATGAATATTCGTGGATTATACCCTTCATTCCACTTCCAGTTCCTATGTTAATAGGAGTGGGACTTATACTTTTTCCAACGGCAACAAAAAATCTTCGCCGTATGTGGGCTTTTCCTAGTATTTTATTGTTAAGTATAGTTATGATATTTTCGGTTTATCTATCTATTCAGCAAATAAATAGAAGTTTTATCTATCAATATGTATGGTCTTGGACCATTAATAATGATTTTTCTTTAGAGTTCGGCCACTTAATAGATTCACTTACTTCTATTATGTTAATATTAATTACTACTGTTGGAATTTTGGTTCTTTTTTATAGTGACAATTATATGTTTCATGATCAAGGATATTTGAGATTTTTTGCTTATATGAGTTTTTTCAATACTTCCATGTTAGGATTAGTTACTAGTTCGAATTTGATACAAATTTATATTTTTTGGGAATTAGTTGGAATGTGTTCTTATCTATTAATAGGTTTTTGGTTCACACGACCTAGTGCAGCAACTGCTTGTCAAAAAGCGTTTGTAACGAATCGTGTGGGCGATTTTGGTTTATTATTAGGAATTTTAGGTCTTTATTGGATAACCGGTAGTTTTGAATTTCGGGATTTGTTCCAAATATTCAATAACTTGATTTATAATAATGATATTCCTTTTTTATTTCTTACTTTGTGTGCCTTTCTTTTATTTGCAGGTGCAGTTGCTAAATCGGCACAATTCCCCCTTCATGTATGGTTACCTGATGCCATGGAAGGCCCTACTCCCATTTCGGCTCTTATACATGCCGCTACTATGGTAGCAGCGGGCATTTTTCTTGTAGCTCGACTTCTTCCTCTTTTTATAATCATACCTTACATAATGAATTTCATATCTTTAATAGGTATAATAACAGTATTATTAGGAGCTACTTTAGCTCTTGCTCAAAAAGATATTAAAAGAGGTTTAGCTTATTCTACAATGTCTCAATTGGGTTATATGATGTTAGCTCTAGGGATGGGGTCGTATCGAACCGCTTTATTTCATTTGATTACTCATGCTTATTCGAAAGCATTATTGTTTTTAGGATCCGGATCAATTATTCATTCAATGGAAACTCTTGTTGGATATTCTCCAGATAAAAGTCAGAATATGGTTCTTATGGGAGGTTTAAAAAAACATGTACCAATTACAAAAACTGCTTTTTTAGTAGGTACACTTTCTCTTTCTGGTATTCCCCCCCTTGCTTGTTTTTGGTCCAAAGATGAAATTCTTAATGATAGTTGGTTGTATTCACCTATTTTCGCAATAATAGCTTGTTCCACAGCAGGATTAACCGCATTTTATATGTTTCGGATCTATTTACTTACTTTTGAAGGACATTTCAATGTTCATTTTCAAAATTACAGTGGTCAAAAAAGTAGTTCCTACTATTCAATATCCTTATGGGGAAAAGAAATACCAAAAACGATTAAAAACAATTTTCGTTTATTAACAATCAATAATAATGAAAGGGCTTCTTTTTTTTGGAATAAGACATATAAAATGGATGGTAATGGAAAAAATAGGATGTGCCCTTTTATTACTATTAATCATTTTGGAAAAAAAAATACTTTTTCCTATCCTCATGAATCGGACAATACTATGCTATTTTCCATGGTTATATTAGTGCTATTTACTTTGTTTGTGGGAGTTGTAGGAATTCCCTTTCCTTTTAATCAAGAAGGAATTCATTTGGATATATTATCTAAATTGTTCAATCCGTCTATAAACCTTTTACATCCTAATTCAAATCATTCTGTGGATTGGTATGAATTTGTGACAAATGCAAGTTTTTCTGTAAGTATAACTTTTTTCGGAATATTTATAGCGTCTTTTTTATATAAGCCTATTTATTCATCTTTACAAAATTTAAATTTACTAAATTCGTTTTCGAAAAGAGGTCCTAATAGAATTTTAGGGGACAGAATAATAAATGGGATATATGATTGGTCATATAATCGTGGTTACATAGATGCTTTTTATACAATATCTTTAACTCGGGGTATAAGAGGACTAGCGGAACTAATTTCTTTTTTGGATAGACGATTAATTGATGGAATTACGAATGGTTTTGGTCTTACAAGTTTCTTTTTTGGAGAAGGTATCAAATATATAGGCGGCGGTCGCATCTCTTCTTATCTCTTATTCTATTTATTTTTCGTACTAATCTTTTTATTAATTTATTCCTTATTTGTATTTTTTTAATTTGAATTTTCCATTTTTTGAAAAAAAAAAATGAATTTTTATTCTAT